AGCACAAATTCTTTGGTTTGAATCTTTCTGATAAAAAAACAAGCAGTATTCCTGATTATTCAGAATTGAATCGAATCAGATATACGAGTCATTGTAATCTCATATTTCCTCCTATTCGCCATGATAATTTTTTATTGACAAAGAGGCGAAGAAATAGATTCATCATTCCATTCCAATCGATTCAAGAACGAGAGAACGAACGGATGCCCCGTACCGGTATTTCGATTGAAATACCGATAAATGGTATTTTTCGTAGAAATAGTATTCTTGCTTATTTCGATGATCCTCAATACAGAAGAAAGAGTTCAGGAATTACTAAATATGGAACTGTAGGGTTGCATTCAATCCTCAAAAAAGAGGATTTAATTGAGTACCGAGGAGGCAAAGAATTTAAGCCAAAATACCAAACGAAAGTAGATCGATTTTTTTTCATTCCCGAGGAAGTGCATATTTTACCTGAGTCTTCTTCCATAATGGTACGGAACAATAGTATCATTGGGATAGATACACGAATCACTTTAAATACAAGAAGCAGAGTAGGCGGATTGGTCCGAATGGAGAGAAAAAAAAAAAAGATTGAACTTAAAATCTTTTCTGGAGATATCCATTTTCCTGGAGAGATGGATAAGATATTCCGACACAATGGCGTCTTGATACCGCCAGGAACAAATTATAAGGAATCAAAAAAACGGAAAAATTGGATTTATGTCCAATGGATCACACCCACCAAGAAAAAGTATTTTGTTTTGGTTCGACCCGTAATCATATATGAAATTGCAGACGGTATAAATTTAGCAACACTTTTCCCCCGGGATCCATTGCGGGAAAGAGATAATCTAGAACTTAGAATTGTAAATTATATACTTTATGGAAATGGTAAACCGATTCGGGGAATTTCTGGCACAAGTATTCAATTAGTTCGGACCTGTTTAATCTTGAACTGGGACCAAAACAAAAAAAGTTCTTCTATCGAAGAGGCCCACACTTCCTTTGTTGAAGTAAGTGCAAATGGTCTGATTCAAGATTTCCTCAGAATCAACTTAGTGAAATCTCATACTTCGTATATCCGAAAAAGGAATGATCCGTTAGGTTCAGGATTGATCTCTGATAATAGGTCGGATCGTATCAATCCATTTTATTCTATTTATTCCAAGGAAAGGATTCAACAATCGCTTAGCCAAAATCAAGGAACTTTTCGTACGTTGTTGAATAGAAGTAAGGAATCCCAATCTTTGATAATTTTTTCATCATATAATTGTTTTCAAATGAGTCCATTCAACGATGTAAAAAATTACGATGGCATAAAAGAATCAATTAAAAGAGATAGGGACTCCCTAATTAAAATTCCAAATTCGTTAGGCCCTTTAGGAACAGCCTCGCAAATTGATCTTTTTTATTCATTTTACCATTTAATAACTCATAACCAGATTTCGGTAACTAAATATTTCTATTTGCAATTCAACAATTTAAAACAGACTTTTCAAGTATTTAAGTATTATTTAAGGGATGAAAACGGGAGAATTTTGAATTCCGATCCGTGCATCCGTTTGAATCCATTTAACTTGAATTGGCATTTTCTCCACCATAATTATAATCATAATTGTTGTGCGGAAACATCCACAATAATTAGTCTCGGGCAGTTTTTTTGTGAAAATCTATGTATAGCCAAAAAAGGATCACCCCTAAAATCGGGTCAAGTTATAGTCGTTCAACTTGACTCTTTAGTAATAAGATCGGCGAAGCCTTATTTAGCTACTCCAGGAGCAACTGTTCATGGACATTATGGAGAAATCCTTTCCGAAGGAGATACATTAGTTACATTTATATATGAAAAATCTAGATCAGGTGATATAACGCAAGGTCTTCCAAAGGTGGAACAGGTCTTAGAGGTGCGTTCAATTGATTCAATATCGATGAACCTAGAAAAGAGAGTTGAGGGTTGGAATGAGTGTATAACAAGAATTCTTGGAATTCCTTGGGGATTCTTGATTGGCGCTGAGCTAACTATAGCGCAAAGTCGTATCTCTTTGGTTAATAAGATCCAAAAGGTTTATAGATCCCAGGGGGTACAGATCCATAATAGGCATATTGAAATCATTGTACGTCAAATAACATCAAAAGTGTTGGTTTCAGAAGATGGAATGTCTAATGTTTTTTCACCCGGAGAACTAATTGGATTGCTGCGAGCTGAACGAACGGGGCGCGCTTTGGAAGAAGCTATTTGTTACCGAGCCATATTATTAGGAATAACGAAAGCATCTCTAAATACTCAAAGTTTCATATCCGAAGCAAGTTTTCAAGAAACTGCTCGAGTTTTAGCAAAAGCCGCCCTCCGGGGTCGTATCGATTGGTTGAAAGGTCTGAAAGAGAACGTTGTTCTAGGAGGGATGATACCCGTTGGTACCGGATTCAAAGGATTCGTGCACCGTTCAAGGCAACATAACAACATTTCTTTGGAAACCAAAAAGAAGAGTTTATTCGAGGGGGAAATGAGAGATAT